TAAACCTAGGCTTTAGCCGTACAAAGATTAGAAATCTTATTTTATTAAGTTTTGTTCTCAACCTACAGGTTTCTATGATTCCACAAACCATTATTTTAATAAACTATAAAGAACTAAGTATAATACTTTTATAACAATCCTTTCGTACTAATCATAAAACTATAATCTTTAGATAGAATCTAGTCTGACTTACGTCGACCTAAACTCAAATCAAGTAAAATTTTCAAGGACGAACAGTCCTAAAGAATTTGCAGGCTGCTACAAAACTTTTTTTTATTCAACATCGAGGTCATATAATTATTATTAAATAAGATCTTCAATAATAAATTAAGCTGTTATCCCTAAAGTATCTTTAGTTAACTTATTAGGGTCTATTCTTTATAGAGAATTATTATTTGGTAAATTATACCTTAATTACCCCAATTAAATATCTTAAGATTTTAGGGTCTTCTCGTCTAAAAGAAGTATTTAAACATTCTCATTTAAAATTAAATTTCAAAATTAAGATTGTAAACCTTTATACCTAGATATCTTTATTCATTCAAGTAATTAATTAAACTACAAATTATTATGCTACCTTAGCCATACAGGCCGTTTATTATCTAACACTGGGCAAAAGTTATTTTATCTTAAAACAATGTTTTTAGAAAACAGATCTAATTATAAATGAGGTATTTACAAAATTTTTTATTTTTAATATTTAAAATATACTTTCAAAATATTTTATTTTATTTATTCTACTAATAATATCATAATACAATTAAAATTAAACTTCAGACTTCTTAATAAATTAATTTAAACTTTTATTTTAACATAAAGAAAATTTTATTCCTTATATAGTAGTTTATTTAAATTCAAATTATATAAAATAACTTACTTATTTTATATGTTAAAACATTTATAAACCAGATCTTATTTATTATATAATATCTATATTTATTATTAATTAAGCAAAAAATTATAACAGTTTCTACTTTAATAATATTATAAATAATTCGGGAAAATAAAATACTTTAATAACTTAATATTCCATGATGCTAAAGGTACATTCTTTCTTTAATAGTTTACACATCTATATTTATAGAGTTTAAAAATATATAATTTGTAAAATTTTCAAAACAAATAGTGTATCTAAGAGCTGTTTCTACAACCCTAGCTTTGCTACGGCTTGTCTCCAGTGGAGAATGACGGACAATTTGAACCCTTTATTTTAAAAAATTCGAATTTATTTTAAATCCTACTATTAAGTCCTTATATATTTAAATATTATTTATTAAAATAACTGCACTACAAATCTCCCTAATTTATCCTAAATGTAACTTGAATTCTAATTTAAACCTTAGTTTAGTTTAATTTCACAGCCATACTCAAAGAAATTAATTAGTAAATAAAAATGAGGAATATCACTTCAGGATTCATAGTTCCCTAATTTAAATAAATGCTGCCATGAGGTTTTAGTTTTTATATACTACTATATATTATATATTAATTACATGGAGTCTAACCCACTTCATTATTCGTTATTTTAATAATTACTACAAATTAAATTTTATTAATATTCTACTTTAAATTTTTAATTTTAATACTTATACTATAAATATTTTTAGCCTAAAGATATAACCGCAGTTGCTGGCATCTTTTTAACCAGGCCACTATCTTTATCAAAAATTTTTTATAAATAAATCAAACTCCTGAGATTAAATTTACTTTATTCATGAAGTAATAAGATTATAAAATATAATATTCACCCCCTAATTATTATAATCTTAAGATCTTAAGACTGACAATCTTATATTTTTTATTAAACTAATTATAAAAATTACACAACATAGTAGCCTTCTTGCCATCAAAATTCCTATAATATATAGAACATCAAGTAATTTTATTCTAATACTTTTCAAACTAAAATTAGCCTCTATAGAAGACTGTGTAAATCTGTGTAAAAAATATGGGAGTATTGATTTCTCTATATAAAAATACATTTTTTGGCTCGGCCTAATACAAAAATACACTATAATAGGACCTCTAATATATCTTAGATATATTAATGACCCTAAAAACTTATAAAATTTTTTAAAAGATACTAGTAAATAAAGCTCTAATTTATCAAACAAAATTATAACAATGAGTACTATTATTGTATATATTATAAAATTAATTATACTCCCTAGAACGTTTAATAATTTAATATCTAATAAAACTGCCTCCAAAATTTTCCCAATAAAAATTCTAGGTACTCCTAGAATTAATAAACTAATGCTAGACAATCTTAAATTTCATGTTCTGTAGTTCAATATAAGTATACTCTTTATATTTATAAAATAAAGTTGCAAAAATCGAATTCTGTAAAATGGAGTTAATAAGATAGCAATAATAGCAATCATTAATAATCAAAGACCTAATTCTTTTATTAAAATTAATTCAAGGATAAGTTCTTTAGTAAAAAAAGCTACTATAAAGGGTAGTCCAATTAATCTTATTATAGAAATCACAACAAACCCAGCATTAAAAATTCTTATAAACATAGCATTCCCTATAAATCGTAAATCTTGATACCCTCTTGATAAATGAATTATTTGTCCTGTTCTAATAAATAATATGGCTTTAAATATAGCATGACCAATTAAATGAGCAAAAGCAAGAGTAGCATTTCCAACTCCTAAAACTATTATTATAACCCCTAACTGACTTAAAGTTGATAAAGCTACTATTTTCTTAAGATCTCTCTCAAAAATAGCAGAAAAACTAGAAAAAAAACAACTAAGAGAACCAACTACTAATAAATAATATTCTACCCCTCTTAAAAACTCCCTATGCCGCACTATTAAATAGACTCCTGCAGTTACTAACGTAGAAGAATGAACTAAAGCGGATACCGGAGTTGGAGCAGCTATCGCTGCCGGTAATCAAGCTATAAATGGAATCTGAGCTCTTTTGGTTGTTGCGGCTACAATTAGTAACAAAACTAAATATTTAACTTCTAAACTATTTAATTTATACTCTAAAACGTTAAACGTCCCAGTTAATAAAATTACTCCTAAAAATATAATCATAAAGATATCTCCTACTCGGTTACTCAAGATTGTAATTATTCCAGAATTTAGAGATTTATAATTATTATAAAAAATAACCAATAGATAAGATGTAATCCCTAACCCATCTCATCCTAATATTAACATCAAAATACTGACTCTAAAAATTAATAAAAATATTGAAAATACAAATCTTAAAAGTAGAAGATAAAATCGATTTTTGTAAATTTCATTTATTATATATTCTCTTCTAAAATATAGAACTCTAATAGTAATTAATCTAACTGTGACACTAAAAATTCTACTTTTATCATCCAATATAAAAATTACTCTATAATCAACTCCTAAATTTTTAAAAATAGTTCATTCAAGTATAAATACTTGATTTATGCATATAAAATAAAGAAAAATTCTAGCACATAAACATCTAAATATGATAACCAAGTATAAAAATATTTATATTTGATAGCTTTTTAAAAGCAATAAGCTGTAAACTTATAGATGGGTAGCCTCAAATAATTATATTACTTTTCATGTTCTTACTTCAGAGAAGTAAAGCACTAAAAGTATAGTAAACACATAGGATTGAATTATGGCCACCCCCATTTCGAGCCCTATTAGAGCTATAACACTAATTTGTATAAAAATAAACTTTGCATTTAATGCATATAATATCCCGCCAATCAGCTCTAAAAGTAAATGCCCGGCCACTATATTGGCTATTAATCGGACAGCTAAAGTAATTGGTCGAATTATTACTCTAATTAGCTCAATAACTACTATAAAAGGTATTAAAAGACCAGGCGTGCCTAAAGGCACTAAATGTCCTAATACATTATCCCTGTTTTTATAAAATCCTCAAATCAGAGACCCTAATCATATAGGTAAAGCAAATCTAAGAGTAAATACTATGTGTCTTGTACAAGTAAATACATAAGGTAATAACCCTATAAAATTATTTAATAGAATTATAATAAATAACGTACATATTATATGACTAATACCTGGGGAAGTAAACTTACCTAATACTATTATTAAATCCATATGTAAAATATGCATACTTTTTTGAAAAACTGTAGAGATTATCCTCTTATGCAATCAATAAACACTAGGTAATATAAGTATAATAGAAAATCCTCTTACTCAATTAAATGCAAAGTACACTCCTGTAGATGGGTCAAAAACGGAAAATAAATGAGACATTATTTTAAATTATAAATTTTAATAAAAATTAATATAAAATATACTATAAACAGATAATATAATCTTAATCAATTTATTGGAAAAGATTGTGGTAAAATTCTTTAAAGGTTTATACCTTAATAAAATTAAAAATTTTATATCTTATAGATTTTTTAAAGATTTTCTCCATTCTAATTTGAAATTATTTCATTCATAAAATAAACCAATAGTTATAACTAACAAAAATAAATAAAAAATTCAAATTATCTCGATACTATTAAGATTATTTAATCTATAATAAATAGGTATTATAAGTACTAACTCCACATCAAAAATTAAAAAAATAATAGCAACTAAAAAAAATCGAATTGAAAAATAACGCTTAGATATAAATATAGGATTAAATCCACACTCAAAAGGAGATAATGTCTCTCTATCTAAGTTAAATTTAGAAGATAAAACGAATCCAAAAAATATTAAAATTATAGAAATAATTAATCTTAAAATAATAACACTACCTAATATCACTATTAAAATTGTTTTTAATTTTTGATTTGAAGTCAAAATTCGGAGTTTTCCCAGTTTTAAAAATTTTAGTATAATTAATACATTGTTCTTTCAAGACAAAGCTCTATCAGAAATTTTATCTTTAAATTCTTATAAGTAACAATTATACGCATCAACAATGCTTTAGATAATTAAAGAAAATATAAATTATAGGAAGGGTATGAACCTTCAAGCTTGGAATTAGCTTATTCTTTAATATTCGTTTTAACAGACGTATAAATGTAAATAAATGATTATGATCTTGTAACCACAAAGATATTGGGACATTATACTTATTAGCTGGGGTCTGAGCTGGGGGTATTGGTACTAGATTAAGTATTCTAATTCGCTTAGAGCTAGGCCAAAGAGGGCCTAGAATTATTGGAGATGACCATCTTTATAATGTTATTGTAACAGCCCATGCTTTTGTAATAATTTTTTTTACTGTAATACCAATTTTAATTGGGGGGTTTGGAAATTGATTAGTACCTTTAATATTAGGATCTCCGGATATGGCTTTCCCTCGTCTTAATAATATGAGATTTTGATTTTTATTCCCATCTCTTTTACTTCTATTAATTAGAAGACTAGTTGAGTCTGGGGCTGGAACTGGCTGAACTGTTTACCCCCCTTTAAGAAGGGTAATAGGACACTCTGGAGCAGCCGTAGATTACGCTATTTTCTCTCTTCACTTAGCCGGAATCTCTTCTCTCATGGGTGCTGCAAATTTTATTACTACAATAGGGAATTTACGATCTCTCGGGGTTATAATAGACTCAGCTCCTTTATTTGTATGGTCTGTCTTAATTACGGCTGTGTTACTCTTACTTTCATTACCAGTTTTAGCTGGAGCTATCACAATACTTCTAACAGATCGAAATTTAAACACTTCATTTTACGACCCAAGTGGAGGTGGGGATCCTATTTTATACCAGCATTTATTTTGATTCTTTGGCCACCCAGAAGTTTATATTTTAATCCTCCCAGGGTTTGGTCTTATTTCTCACATATTAAGACAAGAATCTGGTAAATCAGATCCATTCGGAGCACTTGGAATAATTTACGCTATAGTAGCCATTGGAATCCTCGGGTTCGTTGTATGAGCCCATCATATATTTACTATTGGTATAGATATCGACACACGAGCCTACTTCACAACCGCTACAATAATTATTGCAATTCCTACTGGAATTAAAATTTTTAGATGGGTTAGAACATTCTACGGGTCTCGAGTAATTTTTACTCCTAGAATATGTTGATCTCTTGGATTTATCTTTTTATTTACAACAGGAGGGCTCACTGGGATTGTACTAGCAAACTCATCAATTGATGTCGTCCTACATGATTCTTATTATGTGGTAGCCCATTTCCACTACGTATTAAGAATAGGCGCTATTTTCGCTGTAATAGGAGGTATTGTACATTGATACCCTTTAATAACAGGGTTAACTCTTAACAGCGCTATATTAAAAATACAATTTATTATTATATTTATTGGAGTAAATGTTACATTCTTTCCAATACATTTCTTAGGTCTTGCGGGGATGCCTCGCCGGTACTCAGATTATCCTGACATATTTATAGATTGAAATATAGTTGCAAGTGTGGGTTCTATGATTTCCGTAATGGCAGTAATTATATTTATTTATATTGTATGAGAAAGTATAATCAGACTGCGGCCAAGACTAGTTGTAAAACACTACTCAAGTACTCTAGATTTTATACACATAACTCCTCCTACTAACCACAGGTACTTTACAACCCCTATAGTAACCTTTATTAAATCCTAAATTCTAAATATTATGATTAGATTACATCTTATGAATTGTATTTATTCTTCTAAATGTTGCCTTTATTACTTTACTAGAACGTAAGGTACTAAGATATTCTCAAAACCGATTGGGTCCTAATAAACTAAGATTAATAGGAATTCTCCAGCCATTTAGGGACGCCATTAAATTATTTTTAAAAAATATTTCTACTCCTTTTAGGAGGGCCAAAACTATTTATACAGTAAGACCTGTAGCCGCAATAATATTGGCCCTTATGTTATGGTCTATTAACACCCACCCTAATAAAATTATTTCGTCTAATATTACTTACATAATTTTTTTAGGTATTTTAAGTCTAAGAGTATACCCTCCTCTAATGGCGGGGTGAGTTTCTAATAGAAAGTACGCCATGATTGGAGCTATACGAGCAATCGCACAAACAATCTCTTACGAAGTTATTTTGACCTTATTTTTATTTATAATTATTTTTTATAATTTATCTATAAATTTATCTCCTTCAGCAAAAGAACATATAATAATAATAATTCTTATTATTAATCCTATTCTCTTAATAGTGTGAACTATAGTTATAATAGCGGAAAGTAACCGAACTCCTTTTGATTTTGCTGAAGGAGAATCTGAATTAGTGTCAGGGTTTAACACAGAATACAGAGGACCTTTATTTGCATTAATTTTCATAGCTGAATATGCTATAATTTATTTTATAAGATATTTTAGAATTACTCTTTTTTTTAGAAATTCTAATCTTTATATGATAGTAACAGCCTCTTTTATTTATATCTATATTTATATCTGATTCCGAGCCACATACCCCCGCCACCGTTATGATATATTAATACTAAAAGCATGAAAATCTCTACTACCAATAATATTAAGAATACTAGCCTTACAAATAGCATTACTATCTCTGATTGGCAGATAAGTGCATTAAATTTAGAATTTAAATATAAGTAAAATTATTAGAGAATTACGCCACTGATACTGATATTTATATTATTTAGTAATAAAAATTATAATATAATCTTTATGTATTTATTTATAATAATAATATGTATAAATCCTTATTTAAGAAAATCTATAATATTAGGTCCCTTTGATTTAGATATAGTAGCTTACTTTTTAATAATAATATCATTAATCCTAATACTTCTTATTACGCATTCTTCTAATAGAGAAGAAACTCCTATTATTTGGGCTCTTATATTTCTTACATTAGTAATCCTATTTTTTTTTTCGACTAAAAGTCTCATAATATTCTTTATATGTTATGAGCTAGCTTTGCTTCCCATTTTTTATTTAATTACTAAAAAAGGGTACCAGCCTGAGCGTTTAAATGCATCAGTCTTACTACTTTTCTATACTCTATTATCAAGAGCTCCATTATTAATTATATTAATATTAATAACATTTATAGGTAACTCAGGACATTTATTAACTACTTTTATAGACCACACAAATACAATAAATTTATTCTTCAGATTTATATTAATTTTATCATTTCTAGTAAAAACACCAATCTTCACCTTACACATATGACTCCCAAAAGCCCACGTAGAAGCCCCTTATTACGGCTCTATAATTCTAGCCGCAATCTTATTAAAACTAGGAGGGTATGGATTGTACCGAATAATCAATATATTTAATAGTAATTTTAAATTACTGTTAATAAGATTAATAATTTTATCTACTTTGCTGGTAAGAACCATTATCTTAAAAGAAACAGATATCAAAATTATTATTGCCTTATCTTCAGTTGCTCATATAGCTATAGGGATAATTCCATTATTTATTTTATTTAAACTCGGTGAATTATCCTTTATTCTCAGTATATTAAGTCATAGATTTACTTCAGCAGCTATATTTTACGCAACTCACGTAATTTATAGCCGATCTAACACCCGTAATCTAATTTTAAATAAAGGTATTATGATCCCAGCCTTCATAATTTTTTGATTTATTACTATAATAAGTTGTATAGGAGCTCCTCCTACTTTAAATTTTTTTTCTGAAGCTTTCAGGATTATCAGAATTATAAACCTAAGACTAATATCTACCTTAATTACAGGCATAGGAGTACTGTTAACAACTATTTATAGAATAATTATATACACATCTATCAGACATGGGCGCTTAGCTTCATCAATTAAACTATCTCCTCTTTCTTCTCAAGAATTAAACAGAAGATTCACTTTAATATTAATTAGATTAGTCACACCTTTAACTATAAGGATTTTCCTTTAGAACTTTAGTCAATTATGACATTTAATTTGCAATTAAAAGGTTAATCAAGTTTTATAATTCTTTTAGGCCGAAACTAAATGTAATGATATACTATAAAACTCAGGAGGATAGTTTAATAAAAATACTGATTTTGTAAATCAAAGATCCCTGCCTCCTAACTCTTGTGGCGGATAAGCGCACTAATTTTAAGCATTAGACATATTTTTCTAGAGTACTGTATTCATTAATAAAAACTAATCCAATTTTCTCTTTAGTTTCCTCTAGATTAGTTCGTCTTCCCTGCCCTTCAAATATTAATTATATATGAAATTTCGGTTCTTTATTAGGTTTAATACTAACTATTCAATTAGTCACCGGCTTATTCTTATCTATACATTATAGGAACGATTCTTATTTAGCTTTCTACAGTGTAAATCATATTATACGAGATGTAAACTACGGATGAATACTCCGAGCTACCCATGCTAATGGCGCAAGATTTTTCTTTTTATGTATTTATATACATGTAGCTCGAGGAATTTATTATAAAAGTTACCATGCTAAAGAAATCTGACTATCCGGCACTAGACTTTTATTGTTATTAATAGCTATTTCTTTTTTAGGCTATGTTTTACCTTGAGGGCAAATATCTTTTTGAGGAGCGACAGTTATTACAAATTTCTTTAGAGCCATCCCATTTATTGGAAACAATTTAGTTTTATGAATATGGGGGGGCTTCGCAGTGTCTAACCCCACATTAACCCGATTTTTTAGCCTTCATTTCTGTTTACCTTTTGTAATAGTAGGATTAGTAATAATTCATTTAATATTTCTACATCATACCGGAAGAAACAATCCCTTAGGAGTAAATTCTAATTTCAATAAAATTATATTCCACCCTTACTTCTCATCAAAAGATATTTTAGGTTATAGGTTACTTATTATAATTTTAATAATGATTGTTCTACATTTCCCCTGAATCCTAGGCGATGTAGAAAATTTCATTCCGGCAAATGCTTTAGTCACACCTTTACATATTCAGCCTGAATGATATTTTTTATTTGCATATGCAATTTTACGAGCTATTCCTAATAAATTAGGAGGAGTGTTAGCTTTGCTTTTATCTGTAGCTATTTTATATATTGTACCTTTCATAACTAGAAATCATGACCGAATTTCCCCTTTTAGTATTTTGAATAAAATTCTATTTTGAATTTTTATTCAAGTATTTCTACTTCTAACATGGATCGGGGCCTGCCCAGTTGAGTACCCTTATATTAGAATTGGACAAGTATTAACTATTTTATATTTTATATATTTTACATTTAAATTTATACAGTAAATAATATCTTGGAAAAATTTATTTTTTACTAGCTTACTTATTCTTAGCATTTTAGCAGGATTAAGATCTAAAAACCTAATTACCTTATGAGTATTTATAGAATTAAACATAGTATCATTTATAGGGGTAATTATGACAAGATACGAGACAGACAAAAATATTAGAAATAACTATAATTTATTATTAGTGTACTTTTTAATTCAAGCCCCAGCTAGAATTATAATTTTAATTATATTTATATTAGAAGAATTTATAAATACTAATATTATTATTAACGGCCTTCTTTTCCTTAAATTAGGAAGGAGCCCATTACATTTTTGATATGTTTACATAATAGAAATATCATCTTTCCCTATTTTATGAATTCTAACTACAATACAAAAAATTTTACCTCTTACATTTTTACTTTATATTTACAACTATAATATAGTTATAGTAGTAGTAATTCTTAATATTTTAACTTCAATCTACATAGGATTTAATCAAACTAGTCTTAAAAAAATTTTATTCTCCTCTTCCCTCCTTCAAATAAGTTGAATGATATTAGCTTTAATAACTAGCCCAACAGTAATATTTATTTTATTAATATTTTATAGCCTATATTTTATAGGATCTCTACATATATTGTTATGAAATAATAACACCAGCCATTCATTAGAATCAGTAAATTTAATTTATAAAATCTGTATACTTATCGGATTTTTGCTTATTAGGGGGATGCCTCCAATATATAGCTTTATTCTAAAATTATTTATATTAAAATTTATAACTCCTATATTTACCATTCAAGTAATCATTTTAATAACAAGAACAATTATTACTGTAAGAATTTATTTAAATATTTTTAAATATTTAATAACTTTTTACTCAAAAACCTCTCCTACTTTATTTATTACACTTCCAAATTTATCTATTTATGCACTGGTTATAGCCCTTCCTTTTATAATTCTAATAATCTGATTTTATAGCTTATATAAAGTATAACTTTGAAGAGGTTAAGAATGATTAAAATCAAGTTTTTTAGTATATATAATATATATGACTTCCAATCATAAGAATCATAAAAACTAAATTTTCTAAGTAAAAAGTATATCTCTAATCTCCAAAATTAGTATTTTAATTAAACTATACTCAGAAACAATTATATTTATTATAGAAGAAGAAGAATTTCGTATAATAAAAACTAGCAACCCTAACCCCATAACAGCTTCTCTAATTAAAACCACTCTAATAATTATAGTTAAAACTACACTCACTCCTCTTCTTAAAAATCTTAACACTAAAAACAAATAAATTCTTATAAACTCTAAGATAATTAATAAAAACAAAAGTTTTCTAAAAACAGTGAAATAATAAATTAAAAGAATTATAGTCCTCAATAAAATAAATCTAATCAGATTAAATGAAGATTTAACAGTTCCTAGTACTAATAAAAGTATTAAAATAGTAATAATTTAGCTGATATAAGTTAAGAAAACTATTAAGCTTCAAACTTAAAAATAAAATTATTTGCGATTTCTAATTTCTTAGCTCACCCCTACCATTTAGTAAATGACTCTCCTTGGCCATTATTATCCTCCATCGCCGCCCTAGGAATTACCTCAGGGATAGTTAAAATATTTCATATTCAAAGATTTAACTTATTTTTTATAAGCCTTACCCTATTAATAATTGTCAGAGCACAATGATGACGAGATGTAAAACGAGAAAGCACCTTTCAAGGCCTACATTCAACTGAAGTACAATTAGGGTTGCGATGGGGTATACTATTATTTATTATCTCAGAAGTATTTTTCTTTATTTCTTTTTTTTGAGCCTTTTTCCATTCTAGACTTAGTGTGGATGTATCCCTAGGTAGTAAATGGCCTCCTATAGGTATTATTAGATTTAATCCATTTGAGATTCCACTATTGAATACTTTAATTCTCCTAAGAAGAGGAATCTCTGTTACGTGAGCTCACCACGCACTTATAGAAAATAACCATACTGCTGTAAATAACAGACTCATAATTACCTTTATATTAGGAATCTATTTCACTCTAATTCAAGGGATAGAATACTACGAAGCCTCTTTCTCATTTAGGGACTCTATTTATGGATCAACTTTCTTTCTAGCAACAGGATTTCACGGAATTCATGTAATTATTGGTAGCTTATTTTTAATTACCACTTGAATCCGATTAATCCACGGAGATTTTAGCTATATTCATCATTTTGGCTTCGAAGCCAGAGCATGATATTGGCATTTTGTCGACGTAGTATGATTATTTTTATATATTTCTATTTACTGATGAGGAGGAGAATACAAAAACAGTATGCAACATACACTTTTTTTACAAAAAAGAAATGACCGAGTCTTTTTGTAGCTATAAATAAAGAATTTGACTCTTAAGTACCAGATATTCTGGATAGCTAAAGCCTAGGCTTATTGATTTCATATTATATATTATTTGTGTAGCTAGCTTATTAACATTATATATAAGAAATGTCCTTCAACTAGCTATCCTTCTAATAATTTTTATTAGCTTAACTACGATACTTGTGGGCATATCTACCTCTATTTGACTAGCTCTGATCCTAATTGTAATATACATAGGAGGTGTTATAGTCTTACTACTATATATAGCAAGACTTAGAGTATCTCATATCAAATCTCCAGATTTCTTAAGGATACCTTATTTAATATTAATTCTTTTCTTAATTGCACTTTTAAGCACCCCTATACTATCCCATAATTATATATATGGATCAGCTTACGAAATCTACCAATCTTCATATAGACACACTTTAGTATTTATATCAATCTATTTAATTACAAGAATAATCACTACTTTACTACTTGTTGGCAATAACTCAAGCTCCTTAAAAATCTAAATAATAACTTGGCTTCAATTAAATCTTCAAGATGCGGCATCCCCTTTGATAGAAGAACTGATATTCTTTCATGATTTTACATTAATAATTCTTAGATTTATTTTAAGATTTGTCCTTTGTATCATAGTATTGTGCGCTTCAAATAAAATCTTAAACCGTTTTTTATTAGCAGGTCAAACCCTAGAATCTGTTTGAACGATACTCCCAATAATTATTTTAACCCATGTTGCATTACCTTCTTTAGTCCTCCTATATTTAATAGAAACCCCTCATGATTCATTGGTATCAGTTAAAATCACAGGCCACCAATGATACTGAAGATACATACTTGGAGATCAAGAAGAATTTGATTCTATTATAACCCCCACTGCCGATCTACCAGCAAATGGGTTCCGATTATTAGATGTGGATAACCGCCTACCTCTACCTTACGGAATTTCTACAAGTCTCATAATCACTTCTAGAGATGTACTACATTCTTGAACAATTCCTAGAATTGGAGTTAAACTTGATGCTAACCCCGGCCGATTAAATCACACAAATTTTATACTATACCGACCAGGAATTTTTTATGGTCAGTGTTCTGAAATTTGCGGCGCAAATCACAGTTTTATACCTATTGTACTAGAAAGTATTTCTCCTAAATCCTGAGTAAGCTACCTAGCCTCGTTATAAATCTTATAGTATACACAAATATATTAATTTGCAAAATTAAAGAAAAGAAAGATTTCAATCAAGTGCCTGAATAAAGGATCATTTTGATAGAATGAATTATGCTAATAGCCTTGATTACACAATCAACCTTTTTCCCCCCCCCCCCCCAATCCCCCGGAAATATCACTCTCTACGCATAACGGGTCTCTGCTGCCATATCTTACAATATAGATTTAGCTTGACATCTTTTCTATACTCTTTCTCTATCTGATTAAATATCTGCACGCCCATCGAGTATCATAAATATGCTATAAGTGTTTCTATATTTTATCTAGTCTCTACAGTCTATAAGTGTTTCTATATTTTATCTAGTCTCTACAGTCTATAAGTGTTTCTATATTTTATCTAGTCTCTACAGTCTATAAGTGTTTCTATATTTTATCTAGTCTCTACAGTCTATAAGTATTTCTATATTTTATCTAGTCTCTACAGTCTATAAGTATTTCTATATTTTATCTAGTCTCTACAGTCTATAAGTATTTCTATATTTTATCTAGTCTCTACAGTCTATAAGTGTTTCTATACTACTAAACCTAGGCTTTAGCCGTACAAAGATTAGAAATCTTATTTTATTAAGTTTTGTTCTCAACCTACAGGTTTCTATGATTCCACAAACCATTATTTTAATAAACTATAAAGAACTAAGTATAATACTTTTATAACAATCCTTTCGTACTAATCATAAAACTATAATCTTTAGATAGAATCTAGTCTGACTTACGTCGACCTAAACTCAAATCAAGTAAAATTTTCAAGGACGAACAGTCCTAAAGAATTTGCAGGCTGCTACAAAACTTTTTTTTATTCAACATCGAGGTCATATAATTATTATTAAATAAGATCTTCAATAATAAATTAAGCTGTTATCCCTAAAGTATCTTTAGTTAACTTATTAGGGTCTATTCTTTATAGAGAATTATTATTTGGTAAATTATACCTTAATTACCCCAATTAAATATCTTAAGATTTTAGGGTCTTCTCGTCTAAAAGAAGTATTTAAACATTCTCATTTAAAATTAAATTTCAAAATTAAGATTGTAAACCTTTATACCTAGATATCTTTATTCATTCAAGTAATTAATTAAACTACAAATTATTATGCTACCTTAGCCATACAGGCCGTTTATTATCTAACACTGGGCAAAAGTTATTTTATCTTAAAACAATGTTTTTAGAAAACAGATCTAATTATAAATGAGGTATTTACAAAATTTTTTATTTTTAATATTTAAAATATACTTTCAAAATATTTTATTTTATTTATTCTACTAATAATATCATAATACAATTAAAATTAAACTTCAGACTTCTTAATAAATTAATTTAAACTTTTATTTTAACATAAAGAAAATTTTATTCCTTATATAGTAGTTTATTTAAATTCAAATTATATAAAATAACTTACTTATTTTATATGTTAAAACATTTATAAACCAGATCTTATTTATTATATAATATCTATATTTATTATTAATTAAGCAAAAAATTATAACAGTTTCTACTTTAATAATATTATAAATAATTCGGGAAAATAAAATACTTTAATAACTTAATATTCCATGATGCTAAAGGTACATTCTTTCTTTAATAGTTTACACATCTATATTTATAGAGTTTAAAAATATATAATTTGTAAAATTTTCAAAACAAATAGTGTATCTAAGAGCTGTTTCTACAACCCTAGCTTTGCTACGGCTTGTCTCCAGTGGAGAATGACGGACAATTTGAACCCTTTATTTTAAAAAATTCGAATTTATTTTAAATCCTACTATTAAGTCCTTATATATTTAAATATTATTTATTAAAATAACTGCACTACAAATCTCCCTAATTTATCCTAAATGTAACTTGAATTCTAATTTAAACCTTAGTTTAGTTTAATTTCACAGCCATACTCAAAGAAATTAATTAGTAAATAAAAATGAGGAATATCACTTCAGGATTCATAGTTCCCTAATTTAAATAAATGCTGCCATGAGGTTTTAGTTTTTATATACTACTATATATTATATATTAATTACATGGAGTCTAACCCACTTCATTATTCGTTATTTTAATAATTACTACAAATTAAATTTTATTAATATTCTACTTTAAATTTTTAATTTTAATACTTATACTATAAATATTTTTAGCCTAAAGATATAACCGCAGTTGCTGGCATCTTTTTAACCAGGCCACTATCTTTATCAAAAATTTTTTATAAATAAATCAAACTCCTGAGATTAAATTTACTTTATTCATGAAGTAATAAGATTATAAAATATAATATTCACCCCCTAATTATTATAATCTTAAGATCTTAAGACTGACAATCTTATATTTTTTATTAAACTAATTATAAAAATTACACAACATAGTAGCCTTCTTGCCATCAAAATTCCTATAATATATAGAACATCAAGTAATTTTATTCTAATACTTTTCAAACTAAAATTAGCCTCTATAGAAGACTGTGTAAATCTGTGTAAAAAATATGGGAGTATTGATTTCTCTATATAAAAATACATTTTTTGGCTCGGCCTAATACAAAAATACACTATAATAGGACCTCTAATATATCTTAGATATATTAATGACCCTAAAAACTTATAAAATTTTTTAAAAGATACTAGTAAATAAAGCTCTAATTTATCAAACAAAATTATAACAATGAGTACTATTATTGTATATATTATAAAATTAATTATACTCCCTAGAACGTTTAATAATTTAATATCTAATAAAACTGCCTCCAAAATTTTCCCAATAAAAATTCTAGGTACTCCTAGAATTAATAAACTAATGCTAGACAATCTTAAATTTCATGTTCTGTAGTTCAATATAAGTATACTCTTTATATTTATAAAATAAAGTTGCAAAAATCGAATTCTGTAAAATGGAGTTAATAAGATAGCAATAATAGCAATCATTAATAATCAAAGACCTAATTCTTTTATTAAAATTAATTCAAGGATAAGTTCTTTAGTAAAAAAAGCTACTATAAAGGGTAGTCCAATTAATCTTATTATAGAAATCACAACAAACCCAGCATTAAAAATTCTTATAAACATAGCATTCCCTATAAATCGTAAATCTTGATACCCTCTTGATAAATGAATTATTTGTCCTGTTCTAATAAATAATATGGCTTTAAATATAGCATGACCAATTAAATGAGCAAAAGCAAGAGTAGCATTTCCAACTCCTAAAACTATTATTATAACCCCTAACTGACTTAAAGTTGATAAAGCTACTATTTTCTTAAGATCTCTCTCAAAAATAGCAGAAAAACTAGAAAAAAAACAACTAAGAGAACCAACTACTAATAAATAATATTCTACCCCTCTTAAAAACTCCCTATGCCGCACTATTAAATAGACTCCTGCAGTTACTAACGTAGAAGAATGAACTAAAGCGGATACCGGAGTTGGAGCAGCTATCGCTGCCGGTAATCAAGCTATAAATGGAATCTGAGCTCTTTTGGTTGTTGCGGCTACAATTAGTAACAAAACTAAATATTTAACTTCTAAACTATTTAATTTATACTCTAAAACGTTAAACGTCCCAGTTAATAAAATTACTCCTAAAAATATAATCATAAAGATATCTCCTACTCGGTTACTCAAGATTGTAATTATTCCAGAATTTAGAGATTTATAATTATTATAAAAAATAACCAATAGATAAGATGTAATCCCTAACCCATCTCATCCTAATATTAACATCAAAATACTGACTCTAAAAATTAATAAAAATATTGAAAATACAAATCTTAAAAGTAGAAGATAAAATCGATTTTTGTAAATTTCATTTATTATATATTCTCTTCTAAAATATAGAACTCTAATAGTAATTAATCTAACTGTGACACTAAAAATTCTACTTTTATCATCCAATATAAAAATTACTCTATAATCAACTCCTAAATTTTTAAAAATAGTTCATTCAAGTATAAATACTTGATTTATGCATATAAAATAAAGAAAAATTCTAGCACATAAACATCTAAATATGATAACCAAGTATAAAAATATTTATATTTGATAGCTTTTTAAAAGCAATAAGCTGTAAACTTATAGATGGGTAGCCTCAAATAATTATATTACTTTTCATGTTCTTACTTCAGAGAAGTAAAGCACTAAAAGTATAGTAAACACATAGGATTGAATTATGGCCACCCCCATTTCGAGCCCTATTAGAGCTATAACACTAATTTGTATAAAAATAAACTTTGCATTTAATGCATATAATATCCCGCCAATCAGCTCTAAAAGTAAATGCCCGGCCACTATATTGGCTATTAATCGGACAGCTAAAGTAATTGGTCGAATTATTACTCTAATTAGCTCAATAACTACTATAAAAGGTATTAAAAGACCAGGCGTGCCTAAAGGCACTAAATGTCCTAATACATTATCCCTGTTTTTATAAAATCCTCAAATCAGAGACCCTAATCATATAGGTAAAGCAAATCTAAGAGTAAATACTATGTGTCTTGTACAAGTAAATACATAAGGTAATAACCCTATAAAATTATTTAATAGAATTATAATAAATAACGTACATATTATATGACTAATACCTGGGGAAGTAAACTTACCTAATACTATTATTAAATCCATATGTAAAATATGCATACTTTTTTGAAAAACTGTAGAGATTATCCTCTTATGCAATCAATAAACACTAGGTAATATAAGTATAATAGAAAATCCTCTTACTCAATTAAATGCAAAGTACACTCCTGTAGATGGGTCAAAAACGGAAAATAAATGAGACATTATTTTAAATTATAAATTTTAATAAAAATTAATATAAAATATACTATAAACAGATAATATAATCTTAATCAATTTATTGGAAAAGATTGTGGTAAAATTCTTTAAAGGTTTATACCTTAATAAAATTAAAAATTTTATATCTTATAGATTTTTTAAAGATTTTCTCCATTCTAATTTGAAATTATTTCATTCATAAAATAAACCAATAGTTATAACTAACAAAAATAAATAAAAAATTCAAATTATCTCGATACTATTAAGATTATTTAATCTATAATAAATAGGTATTATAAGTACTAACTCCACATCAAAAATTAAAAAAATAATAGCAACTAAAAAAAATCGAATTGAAAAATAACGCTTAGATATAAATATAGGATTAAATCCACACTCAAAAGGAGATAATGTCTCTCTATCTAAGTTAAATTTAGAAGATAAAACGAATCCAAAAAATATTAAAATTATAGAAATAATTAATCTTAAAATAATAACACTACCTAATATCACTATTAAAATTGTTTTTAATTTTTGATTTGAAGTCAAAATTCGGAGTTTTCCCAGTTTTAAAAATTTTAGTATAATTAATACATTGTTCTTTCAAGACAAAGCTCTATCAGAAATTTTATCTTTAAATTCTTATAAGTAACAATTATACGCATCAACAATGCTTTAGATAATTAAAGAAAATATAAATTATAGGAAGGGTATGAACCTTCAAGCTTGGAATTAGCTTATTCTTTAATATTCGTTTTAACAGACGTATAAATGTAAATAAATGATTATGATCTTGTAACCACAAAGATATTGGGACATTATACTTATTAGCTGGGGTCTGAGCTGGGGGTATTGGTACTAGATTAAGTATTCTAATTCGCTTAGAGCTAGGCCAAAGAGGGCCTAGAATTATTGGAGATGACCATCTTTATAATGTTATTGTAACAGCCCATGCTTTTGTAATAATTTTTTTTACTGTAATACCAATTTTAATTGGGGGGTTTGGAAATTGATTAGTACCTTTAATATTAGGATCTCCGGATATGGCTTTCCCTCGTCTTAATAATATGAGATTTTGATTTTTATTCCCATCTCTTTTACTTCTATTAATTAGAAGACTAGTTGAGTCTGGGGCTGGAACTGGCTGAACTGTTTACCCCCCTTTAAGAAGGGTAATAGGACACTCTGGAGCAGCCGTAGATTACGCTATTTTCTCTCTTCACTTAGCCGGAATCTCTTCTCTCATGGGTGCTGCAAATTTTATTACTACAATAGGGAATTTACGATCTCTCGGGGTTATAATAGACTCAGCTCCTTTATTTGTATGGTCTGTCTTAATTACGGCTGTGTTACTCTTACTTTCATTACCAGTTTTAGCTGGAGCTATCACAATACTTCTAACAGATCGAAATTTAAACACTTCATTTTACGACCCAAGTGGAGGTGGGGATCCTATTTTATACCAGCATTTATTTTGATTCTTTGGCCACCCAGAAGTTTATATTTTAATCCTCCCAGGGTTTGGTCTTATTTCTCACATATTAAGACAAGAATCTGGTAAATCAGATCCATTCGGAGCACTTGGAATAATTTACGCTATAGTAGCCATTGGAATCCTCGGGTTCGTTGTATGAGCCCATCATATATTTACTATTGGTATAGATATCGACACACGAGCCTACTTCACAACCGCTACAATAATTATTGCAATTCCTACTGGAATTAAAATTTTTAGATGGGTTAGAACATTCTACGGGTCTCGAGTAATTTTTACTCCTAGAATATGTTGATCTCTTGGATTTATCTTTTTATTTACAACAGGAGGGCTCACTGGGATTGTACTAGCAAACTCATCAATTGATGTCGTCCTACATGATTCTTATTATGTGGTAGCCCATTTCCACTACGTATTAAGAATAGGCGCTATTTTCGCTGTAATAGGAGGTATTGTACATTGATACCCTTTAATAACAGGGTTAACTCTTAACAGCGCTATATTAAAAATACAATTTATTATTATATTTATTGGAGTAAATGTTACATTCTTTCCAATACATTTCTTAGGTCTTGCGGGGATGCCTCGCCGGTACTCAGATTATCCTGACATATTTATAGATTGAAATATAGTTGCAAGTGTGGGTTCTATGATTTCCGTAATGGCAGTAATTATATTTATTTATATTGTATGAGAAAGTATAATCAGACTGCGGCCAAGACTAGTTGTAAAACACTACTCAAGTACTCTAGATTTTATACACATAACTCCTCCTACTAACCACAGGTACTTTACAACCCCTATAGTAACCTTTATTAAATCCTAAATTCTAAATATTATGATTAGATTACATCTTATGAATTGTATTTATTCTTCTAAATGTTGCCTTTATTACTTTACTAGAACGTAAGGTACTAAGATATTCTCAAAACCGATTGGGTCCTAATAAACTAAGATTAATAGGAATTCTCCAGCCATTTAGGGACGCCATTAAATTATTTTTAAAAAATATTTCTACTCCTTTTAGGAGGGCCAAAACTATTTATACAGTAAGACCTGTAGCCGCAATAATATTGGCCCTTATGTTATGGTCTATTAACACCCACCCTAATAAAATTATTTCGTCTAATATTACTTACATAATTTTTTTAGGTATTTTAAGTCTAAGAGTATACCCTCCTCTAATGGCGGGGTGAGTTTCTAATAGAAAGTACGCCATGATTGGAGCTATACGAGCAATCGCACAAACAATCTCTTACGAAGTTATTTTGACCTTATTTTTATTTATAATTATTTTTTATAATTTATCTATAAATTTATCTCCTTCAGCAAAAGAACATATAATAATAATAATTCTTATTATTAATCCTATTCTCTTAATAGTGTGAACTATAGTTATAATAGCGGAAAGTAACCGAACTCCTTTTGATTTTGCTGAAGGAGAATCTGAATTAGTGTCAGGGTTTAACACAGAATACAGAGGACCTTTATTTGCATTAATTTTCATAGCTGAATATGCTATAATTTATTTTATAAGATATTTTAGAATTACTCTTTTTTTTAGAAATTCTAATCTTTATATGATAGTAACAGCCTCTTTTATTTATATCTATATTTATATCTGATTCCGAGCCACATACCCCCGCCACCGTTATGATATATTAATACTAAAAGCATGAAAATCTCTACTACCAATAATATTAAGAATACTAGCCTTACAAATAGCATTACTATCTCTGATTGGCAGATAAGTGCATTAAATTTAGAATTTAAATATAAGTAAAATTATTAGAGAATTACGCCACTGATACTGATATTTATATTATTTAGTAATAAAAATTATAATATAATCTTTATGTATTTATTTATAATAATAATATGTATAAATCCTTATTTAAGAAAATCTATAATATTAGGTCCCTTTGATTTAGATATAGTAGCTTACTTTTTAATAATAATATCATTAATCCTAATACTTCTTATTACGCATTCTTCTAATAGAGAAGAAACTCCTATTATTTGGGCTCTTATATTTCTTACATTAGTAATCCTATTTTTTTTTTCGACTAAAAGTCTCATAATATTCTTTATATGTTATGAGCTAGCTTTGCTTCCCATTTTTTATTTAATTACTAAAAAAGGGTACCAGCCTGAGCGTTTAAATGCATCAGTCTTACTACTTTTCTATACTCTATTATCAAGAGCTCCATTATTAATTATATTAATATTAATAACATTTATAGGTAACTCAGGACATTTATTAACTACTTTTATAGACCACACAAATACAATAAATTTATTCTTCAGATTTATATTAATTTTATCATTTCTAGTAAAAACACCAATCTTCACCTTACACATATGACTCCCAAAAGCCCACGTAGAAGCCCCTTATTACGGCTCTATAATTCTAGCCGCAATCTTATTAAAACTAGGAGGGTATGGATTGTACCGAATAATCAATATATTTAATAGTAATTTTAAATTACTGTTAATAAGATTAATAATTTTATCTACTTTGCTGGTAAGAACCATTATCTTAAAAGAAACAGATATCAAAATTATTATTGCCTTATCTTCAGTTGCTCATATAGCTATAGGGATAATTCCATTATTTATTTTATTTAAACTCGGTGAATTATCCTTTATTCTCAGTATATTAAGTCATAGATTTACTTCAGCAGCTATATTTTACGCAACTCACGTAATTTATAGCCGATCTAACACCCGTAATCTAATTTTAAATAAAGGTATTATGATCCCAGCCTTCATAATTTTTTGATTTATTACTATAATAAGTTGTATAGGAGCTCCTCCTACTTTAAATTTTTTTTCTGAAGCTTTCAGGATTATCAGAATTATAAACCTAAGACTAATATCTACCTTAATTACAGGCATAGGAGTACTGTTAACAACTATTTATAGAATAATTATATACACATCTATCAGACATGGGCGCTTAGCTTCATCAATTAAACTATCTCCTCTTTCTTCTCAAGAATTAAACAGAAGATTCACTTTAATATTAATTAGATTAGTCACACCTTTAACTATAAGGATTTTCCTTTAGAACTTTAGTCAATTATGACATTTAATTTGCAATTAAAAGGTTAATCAAGTTTTATAATTCTTTTAGGCCGAAACTAAATGTAATGATATACTATAAAACTCAGGAGGATAGTTTAATAAAAATACTGATTTTGTAAATCAAAGATCCCTGCCTCCTAACTCTTGTGGCGGATAAGCGCACTAATTTTAAGCATTAGACATATTTTTCTAGAGTACTGTATTCATTAATAAAAACTAATCCAATTTTCTCTTTAGTTTCCTCTAGATTAGTTCGTCTTCCCTGCCCTTCAAATATTAATTATATATGAAATTTCGGTTCTTTATTAGGTTTAATACTAACTATTCAATTAGTCACCGGCTTATTCTTATCTATACATTATAGGAACGATTCTTATTTAGCTTTCTACAGTGTAAATCATATTATACGAGATGTAAACTACGGATGAATACTCCGAGCTACCCATGCTAATGGCGCAAGATTTTTCTTTTTATGTATTTATATACATGTAGCTCGAGGAATTTATTATAAAAGTTACCATGCTAAAGAAATCTGACTATCCGGCACTAGACTTTTATTGTTATTAATAGCTATTTCTTTTTTAGGCTATGTTTTACCTTGAGGGCAAATATCTTTTTGAGGAGCGACAGTTATTACAAATTTCTTTAGAGCCATCCCATTTATTGGAAACAATTTAGTTTTATGAATATGGGGGGGCTTCGCAGTGTCTAACCCCACATTAACCCGATTTTTTAGCCTTCATTTCTGTTTACCTTTTGTAATAGTAGGATTAGTAATAATTCATTTAATATTTCTACATCATACCGGAAGAAACAATCCCTTAGGAGTAAATTCTAATTTCAATAAAATTATATTCCACCCTTACTTCTCATCAAAAGATATTTTAGGTTATAGGTTACTTATTATAATTTTAATAATGATTGTTCTACATTTCCCCTGAATCCTAGGCGATGTAGAAAATTTCATTCCGGCAAATGCTTTAGTCACACCTTTACATATTCAGCCTGAATGATATTTTTTATTTGCATATGCAATTTTACGAGCTATTCCTAATAAATTAGGAGGAGTGTTAGCTTTGCTTTTATCTGTAGCTATTTTATATATTGTACCTTTCATAACTAGAAATCATGACCGAATTTCCCCTTTTAGTATTTTGAATAAAATTCTATTTTGAATTTTTATTCAAGTATTTCTACTTCTAACATGGATCGGGGCCTGCCCAGTTGAGTACCCTTATATTAGAATTGGACAAGTATTAACTATTTTATATTTTATATATTTTACATTTAAATTTATACAGTAAATAATATCTTGGAAAAATTTATTTTTTACTAGCTTACTTATTCTTAGCATTTTAGCAGGATTAAGATCTAAAAACCTAATTACCTTATGAGTATTTATAGAATTAAACATAGTATCATTTATAGGGGTAATTATGACAAGATACGAGACAGACAAAAATATTAGAAATAACTATAATTTATTATTAGTGTACTTTTTAATTCAAGCCCCAGCTAGAATTATAATTTTAATTATATTTATATTAGAAGAATTTATAAATACTAATATTATTATTAACGGCCTTCTTTTCCTTAAATTAGGAAGGAGCCCATTACATTTTTGATATGTTTACATAATAGAAATATCATCTTTCCCTATTTTATGAATTCTAACTACAATACAAAAAATTTTACCTCTTACATTTTTACTTTATATTTACAACTATAATATAGTTATAGTAGTAGTAATTCTTAATATTTTAACTTCAATCTACATAGGATTTAATCAAACTAGTCTTAAAAAAATTTTATTCTCCTCTTCCCTCCTTCAAATAAGTTGAATGATATTAGCTTTAATAACTAGCCCAACAGTAATATTTATTTTATTAATATTTTATAGCCTATATTTTATAGGATCTCTACATATATTGTTATGAAATAATAACACCAGCCATTCATTAGAATCAGTAAATTTAATTTATAAAATCTGTATACTTATCGGATTTTTGCTTATTAGGGGGATGCCTCCAATATATAGCTTTATTCTAAAATTATTTATATTAAAATTTATAACTCCTATATTTACCATTCAAGTAATCATTTTAATAACAAGAACAATTATTACTGTAAGAATTTATTTAAATATTTTTAAATATTTAATAACTTTTTACTCAAAAACCTCTCCTACTTTATTTATTACACTTCCAAATTTATCTATTTATGCACTGGTTATAGCCCTTCCTTTTATAATTCTAATAATCTGATTTTATAGCTTATATAAAGTATAACTTTGAAGAGGTTAAGAATGATTAAAATCAAGTTTTTTAGTATATATAATATATATGACTTCCAATCATAAGAATCATAAAAACTAAATTTTCTAAGTAAAAAGTATATCTCTAATCTCCAAAATTAGTATTTTAATTAAACTATACTCAGAAACAATTATATTTATTATAGAAGAAGAAGAATTTCGTATAATAAAAACTAGCAACCCTAACCCCATAACAGCTTCTCTAATTAAAACCACTCTAATAATTATAGTTAAAACTACACTCACTCCTCTTCTTAAAAATCTTAACACTAAAAACAAATAAATTCTTATAAACTCTAAGATAATTAATAAAAACAAAAGTTTTCTAAAAACAGTGAAATAATAAATTAAAAGAATTATAGTCCTCAATAAAATAAATCTAATCAGATTAAATGAAGATTTAACAGTTCCTAGTACTAATAAAAGTATTAAAATAGTAATAATTTAGCTGATATAAGTTAAGAAAACTATTAAGCTTCAAACTTAAAAATAAAATTATTTGCGATTTCTAATTTCTTAGCTCACCCCTACCATTTAGTAAATGACTCTCCTTGGCCATTATTATCCTCCATCGCCGCCCTAGGAATTACCTCAGGGATAGTTAAAATATTTCATATTCAAAGATTTAACTTATTTTTTATAAGCCTTACCCTATTAATAATTGTCAGAGCACAATGATGACGAGATGTAAAACGAGAAAGCACCTTTCAAGGCCTACATTCAACTGAAGTACAATTAGGGTTGCGATGGGGTATACTATTATTTATTATCTCAGAAGTATTTTTCTTTATTTCTTTTTTTTGAGCCTTTTTCCATTCTAGACTTAGTGTGGATGTATCCCTAGGTAGTAAATGGCCTCCTATAGGTATTATTAGATTTAATCCATTTGAGATTCCACTATTGAATACTTTAATTCTCCTAAGAAGAGGAATCTCTGTTACGTGAGCTCACCACGCACTTATAGAAAATAACCATACTGCTGTAAATAACAGACTCATAATTACCTTTATATTAGGAATCTATTTCACTCTAATTCAAGGGATAGAATACTACGAAGCCTCTTTCTCATTTAGGGACTCTATTTATGGATCAACTTTCTTTCTAGCAACAGGATTTCACGGAATTCATGTAATTATTGGTAGCTTATTTTTAATTACCACTTGAATCCGATTAATCCACGGAGATTTTAGCTATATTCATCATTTTGGCTTCGAAGCCAGAGCATGATATTGGCATTTTGTCGACGTAGTATGATTATTTTTATATATTTCTATTTACTGATGAGGAGGAGAATACAAAAACAGTATGCAACATACACTTTTTTTACAAAAAAGAAATGACCGAGTCTTTTTGTAGCTATAAATAAAGAATTTGACTCTTAAGTACCAGATATTCTGGATAGCTAAAGCCTAGGCTTATTGATTTCATATTATATATTATTTGTGTAGCTAGCTTATTAACATTATATATAAGAAATGTCCTTCAACTAGCTATCCTTCTAATAATTTTTATTAGCTTAACTACGATACTTGTGGGCATATCTACCTCTATTTGACTAGCTCTGATCCTAATTGTAATATACATAGGAGGTGTTATAGTCTTACTACTATATATAGCAAGACTTAGAGTATCTCATATCAAATCTCCAGATTTCTTAAGGATACCTTATTTAATATTAATTCTTTTCTTAATTGCACTTTTAAGCACCCCTATACTATCCCATAATTATATATATGGATCAGCTTACGAAATCTACCAATCTTCATATAGACACACTTTAGTATTTATATCAATCTATTTAATTACAAGAATAATCACTACTTTACTACTTGTTGGCAATAACTCAAGCTCCTTAAAAATCTAAATAATAACTTGGCTTCAATTAAATCTTCAAGATGCGGCATCCCCTTTGATAGAAGAACTGATATTCTTTCATGATTTTACATTAATAATTCTTAGATTTATTTTAAGATTTGTCCTTTGTATCATAGTATTGTGCGCTTCAAATAAAATCTTAAACCGTTTTTTATTAGCAGGTCAAACCCTAGAATCTGTTTGAACGATACTCCCAATAATTATTTTAACCCATGTTGCATTACCTTCTTTAGTCCTCCTATATTTAATAGAAACCCCTCATGATTCATTGGTATCAGTTAAAATCACAGGCCACCAATGATACTGAAGATACATACTTGGAGATCAAGAAGAATTTGATTCTATTATAACCCCCACTGCCGATCTACCAGCAAATGGGTTCCGATTATTAGATGTGGATAACCGCCTACCTCTACCTTACGGAATTTCTACAAGTCTCATAATCACTTCTAGAGATGTACTACATTCTTGAACAATTCCTAGAATTGGAGTTAAACTTGATGCTAACCCCGGCCGATTAAATCACACAAATTTTATACTATACCGACCAGGAATTTTTTATGGTCAGTGTTCTGAAATTTGCGGCGCAAATCACAGTTTTATACCTATTGTACTAGAAAGTATTTCTCCTAAATCCTGAGTAAGCTACCTAGCCTCGTTATAAATCTTATAGTATACACAAATATATTAATTTGCAAAATTAAAGAAAAGAAAGATTTCAATCAAGTGCCTGAATAAAGGATCATTTTGATAGAATGAATTATGCTAATAGCCTTGATTACACAATCAACCTTTTTCCCCCCCCCCCCCCAATCCCCCGGAAATATCACTCTCTACGCATAACGGGTCTCTGCTGCCATATCTTACAATATAGATTTAGCTTGACATCTTTTCTATACTCTTTCTCTATCTGATTAAATATCTGCACGCCCATCGAGTATCATAAATATGCTATAAGTGTTTCTATATTTTATCTAGTCTCTACAGTCTATAAGTGTTTCTATATTTTATCTAGTCTCTACAGTCTATAAGTGTTTCTATATTTTATCTAGTCTCTACAGTCTATAAGTGTTTCTATATTTTATCTAGTCTCTACAGTCTATAAGTATTTCTATATTTTATCTAGTCTCTACAGTCTATAAGTATTTCTATATTTTATCTAGTCTCTACAGTCTATAAGTATTTCTATATTTTATCTAGTCTCTACAGTCTATAAGTGTTTCTATACTAC